TCTTGGGGTAAACAATCTCTATTGCTTATGTTTACTTTTTTCACCATTTGATTCTTGTACATAGGAAATGAGACTCAACCTTTTTACTGCAAATTTAGAAGCCGTTTTCTTTCACTCATATAACTATCTGGTTTAGTTCATCAACTCAAATGCTGAAGAAAAATAAAAATATATAGTCAATCAAATCTTTTTATCCTTGTTTCTAGACAGAAAAGAATTTGGAGAAATTTTAGGTCTCACCGAATCACACGTAGAGATATTGATAACACACATAGAGCTAATGGTATTTCATAACTAATTGATTGAGCAGCTGCCCGTAGACCACCTAAAAAGGAATATTTATTATTTGATCCATACCCCGACATAAGAAGTCCAACGGGAGCAATACTTGAAATGGCAATCCAGAAAAAAACACCAATACTAAGATCGGCTAGAACAAGGTGATCACCAAAAGGAATTACTGAATAACTTAGAAAGATAGATATTACTGCTATGGATGGTCCGATACTGAATAAACGAGTATCTCCTGTAGATGGAATAAGGTTCTCTTTCAAAAGTAGTTTTGTCCCATCTGCTAGAGCTTGAAGAATTCCTAAAGGGCCGGCATATTCAGGTCCGATACGTTGTTGTATTCCTGCAGATATTTCTCTTTCTAACCAAACAATTACTAGTACACCTATTGTGATTCCTAATACAAGAGTCAAAATAGGGACAAGCATCCATATGATCCTATAGACTTCTTTTAAGGATTCCAATTTGGAAAAAGAATTGATAGTCTCTATTTCTGTTGTATCAATTATCATTTCAACGATCAACTTCTCCCATAATGATATCTATGCTACCTAGTATTGTCATAATATCAGCCAATTTCATTCTTTTAACTAACTGAGGAAGAATTTGCAAATTGATAAAACCTGGTGGGCGAATTTTCCATCTCCAAGGAAAAACGCTCTGATCGCCTATCAGAAAAATTCCCAATTCTCCTTTTGGGGCTTCAACTCTCACATAAAGTTCTTGTTTCGACAATTCAAAAGTTGGAGAAGGTTTTTTACTAATAAACCGATAGTCAAAATCATTCCATTCAGGATCTTTTAATCTGTCAAAACGTCGGATTTCTAAATTTTCGTAAGGCCCTCCTGGAATTCCTTCCAGAGCCTGTTGAATAATCTTTATGGATTCTGTCATTTCACTGATTCGTACTAAATAACGAGCTAATGAATCCCCTTCTCGTTGCCATTGAACCTGCCAATCAAATTCATCGTAAGACTCATAATGATCAACTTTACGAAGATCCCATTCTATTCCGGAAGCTCGTAGCATTGGTCCCGATAAACCCCAATTTAATGCCTCGTCTCTCCCAATAATGCCTACGCCTTCAACTCGTTCTAAAAAAATAGGATTCCGGGTAATAAGTTTTTGATACTCAGCAACCCCTGTTAAAAAATAATCGCAAAAATCCAAACATTTATCTATCCAGCCATAGGGTAGATCGGCAGCCACTCCTCCAATACGAAAATAATTATGCATCATTCGCATACCGGTGGCAGCTTCGAATAGGTCATATATTAATTCTCTTTCTCGAAAAATATAGAAGAAAGGGGTCTGCGCACCAATATCCGCCATAAAAGGACCGAGCCATAACAAATGAGAAGCTATCCGACTCAACTCCAACATAATGACTCTGATATAGCTAGCCCTTTTAGGTACTTGAATATTGCCTAATTGTTCGGGCCCATTTATGGTTATTGCTTCTGTGAACATAGTAGCTAAATAATCCCAACGTGTTACATAAGGCAAATATTGTATAATTGTTCGGTTTTCCGCAATTTTCTCCATCCCTCTATGTAAATAACCCAATATTGGTTCGCAGTCGACAACATCTTCACCATCTAGAGTAACGATGAGTCGAAGAACACCGTGCATTGATGGGTGCTGAGGCCCCATATTGACTATCATGAGGTCTTTTCTTGTAGTTGGTGCAGTCATAAGTTTTTTAACGATTCATTCTTCCATGAATTACTGAAAGTGAAAAGAAGTTCATCAAAATTTAATCGAAACATATAAGTGACAATGAAATAACTCTTCAAATTAATTTAATCAAATTAACGAGTTTTTGTCTCTCGAATGTCCAACTGATTAATTAATTCTTTATAACGTACTCTATTTTTTTTTGCCAAATAAGCTAGCAGTCGTTGACGTTTTCCCAAGATTTTCTTCAAACCTCTCTGAGATAAATAGTCTTTTTTGTGCAATTCTAAATGTGAAGTAAGTCTCCGTATCTTATTGGTGAAATTGAATACTTGAAATTCAACAGATCCTTTCTTTTCTTCTTGAGAAATAACTGAAATGACAGAATTTTTTACCATAAATGAATTTCCCCTTTCTTTATTTTACGGATATGGATTTTTGCGAATTTTATTGATCAGTAATAATAATGCCAGTAATTTGAACGTGGTATATAGACTTAATTTCTTTATGAACCTCTAATTTTATCAATTCCAATAAATTAATCAAATTTGAAATTTGATTGAGATAGGAATCCAAAAAGGTGGTAGGTACGTTTTTTTCATTCACAAAAGCGAATAATTGAAACCTAAAATCCTAAAATGAAGAAGATTCTGTTGATTCATTTCTAGATCTAATCGATGCCTTATTTTATTGATTTAGTATCGTCTACTCGAATTAGATTCGAATGAGATGTAAAACAAGGCATGTGTGCATTTGTTTGCTTTCAGATACTCTATATCAGATACTCTATACGAGACAGGGTATATAGTACTATCAATTAATTTTCAATCGTGGATACATATGTATCCTTAAGATACTGAAACGGCTACCATTATTGGTATCAAACCAATAACGATTCATACAAGCTAAATCTTCTAATCGATAATTAGGCCAAAGAAAGAACTTAAATTTAATTAATTCATTTTTATCTTTATAAAGGGGTTTCCTTTCATCCAAAAATTGACTCCAGTTTTTTACATTGGTTTCGTTGCAAAATACTGAATTTCTATCGACGCCATTCCAATTCAAAGAATTAAAAAAACTTCGAATTCTCAATTCTCTACGACGTCTAGACCATAAAATATTTTCAGGAACAAGCAAATCAAAATGATTTTTTTCTGTATTTATTCTTTGAGTTTGAGGTTGCAGAATGAATTCGTCAAAATTCTTTTTATCAACATATCTTTGTTCTCGGTATCTTTGATTAGTTTGGTGTTTACTTTTATGAACCAATGAAATACCTATGGTTTGATACATAATAAATTGTCCATTATTTTTTACAGACAACCGAATAGGTTCGATAATCAATACCCCCTTCTTCATCAAGTCTGTAAGAGGTAAATTTGCCTGAATCAGCATTATATCCAAACTCATTTCTCTCCTTTGAATTGACGATATAGTAATTTTGGTTGGATTTATCAGTCGAAGCAGGAGACAATATACCTTGATATTTTCGATCATTCTTTGATTCAAAGCATCGTTCCATCTCAATTGAAAAAGCAAATAACGTTTCAAGAACAAATCTAGTTCTGCTTCCGTGTTGCTTTTGTATTGTTTTTTATTTTTACCCTTTTTTGTGTCTGATTCCACGTAATCTTTTTCAAGATCGTTTTGGTGTTTTGAGAAAACAGGGCCCAGATTTCCTTTGTTTTCTATATCTGATCCACGCTCTCTTTGACTTGCAGGTTCTTTTGCTTCTTGAATTCGATTCTTTATTTTTTTATTTAATGGTAGAAAAAAGTTTTGTTTTTGGTTTTTATTTTGCCTAACATTTTCATTTGTATTCAAATTTAAAAGAAGGAATTTGCTTGGTATAATCCACGGTTTTATTTTATAGACATTATAAAGTAGTACAAATTCTGGGAAGAACCAAAATTCCAGATTCAATATGGGACGATTAAATATTTTTTCATTCATTCCCATCCAATCAAAAAAGACTTTTTTCGAATTTTTTTGAGTTTTTTCGGGATTTTGGTGAGTTGTAAGATAAAAAACCCCTTTTTTCTCAATTTTCTCAATTATTTGATAATTATTAATACCAATTTGAGTATTTGGATTACTGTTGGTATCGATCTTAACCCAGGCCTCAATATCTCCTTTTTGTCTAAGAGAAAAATGGATAATTTTCCAATCAAAATATTTTCTATCGAGATTTCTTTCTAGATCTAGAATATTGTCTTTTCTTAGATAATTATTGATCTGAAGATTGGCGGGCATATCAACAAAGTTATGTTTGGACGGGTTGGAATTATACGAAATTTCTAAGTTCTTCTTTACTTGAAAAGGTAATCTAGAAATAAATGAGTCACTTTTATTTTCATAATTAATCGATTTATATGCTAAAAGATCATATCTATAACATTTTTTAAAATTATCTTTTTGGTTTGATAATGAATAGAGTTCCGAATCATTTTCTTTTTTGTAATGAATTAATTGGTCTTTTTCATATGAATTCCATTTGTTTAAGTTTCTATTTTTATTTTGAGCCATACAATTTTGATTAACCCTAGTTCGCCATTTTTTTGGCATTAATCTAGACCATCTAATCTGAGATAAATCGTATTGATAATGCCGTCTTAACCAGTTTTTCCATTGATTGATTCTATAACTCTGAAGTTTCTTATGTTTTAATTCCGAATGAAATATTCCTAGTGTTCTAAAATAGTCCTTTATTTTAGTCTTAAGGAAACAAGACGTTGTGTTATATTGAAGAACAGATCGAAATTTAGACAAATTAATAACTTGGGTTTGTGATAATTTATAAAATACGTATGCTTGTGACAAGTAGGATAAATCACAAAAAATATGTGAATTTTTCTTACTAATATTATAAAGTGACTTTTTTATAGTAGAAATAAAGATAAAGTGAATTTTATTATTATTAATTTTTTCTTGATTTATTTCATTATTGGAAATGGATTTATCAATCAATTTGTTTGTTGATTCAAGAAAGAATTGTATAGTAATTCTAGGAATATTAATGATAGATAAAA